ATATATATATATATATATTATTTTCAGTTTTATTAAGTAAAATATGGTAAAAATTGCGTTTTTTAGTTGTTATTAGTTTTAGCTGTTTTTGCAAAATTTACTTTGATAAAAGTGTAAAATAAAATCGGGCAATGGGGGGTCCTTTTTTTTTTTGGAATTTTTAATAATATTATAATCAGGGAGTGTATATATATAAATTTAAATACGATTATTATAAAAAATAAATAGAAATTTCTACTTAATTATATAAATGTCTTCTAAAGGGCAAATTATTGTATATTTTAATCATTAAATTTAATTTTATTGATTTGTAAAGAGATTTATACTCATTTGTTGATATTATTTCGAGTATTTTGATGTAGGGTGTATCTCTGTATATTTAGATATCATTACATAAGCTCAAGGGATGTTTGAGAGTGTAGTATATACACGGCGCAAGAGAGAAAGGGAATATAAAAATGGGAATCTTCGAGGTATGTCTAATAGACTTGTATAAATTTAATAATGTTTATTATATACATACACTTGTTGTAAAAACTCTTATAAGTATTTATATTACATTCTTATAGTGTATATAAGCACATTAGATTTTCAATCTTTTAGAGTACATTTATAAGTAGAACTGTATTAAGAATATACTGTAAGATTTTAAGTTAAAAAAACTGAAGATTTTCAAAGTCTTTAATAAATAAATTTGTTTAAATCTTGAGTAATAAAGTCAGCTAAATATTAAGCTATTGGGTTCATACCCCAAAAATGAATAATTATTCTTTTATTACAAAAAGTAGTTTAAATAGTTAAAATATTAACATTGGAAGTTAGAGTTTGAGAAATTATCTTACTTTTTGATATGAGATTATTGGTATTAGCTTCTTTTAGATTTTCGTTGGGTAGGTTGTGTTTAATGGTGGTTCAGCCGTTGAGTTTAGGATTTATATTAATATTAAATGTAATGTGTATTGGAGCATTAATAGGTTTACTGGTATTTAGATGATATGGATATGTGTTATTTTTAATTTATGTGGGTGGTATATTAGTTATATTTATATATATTATTAGATTGGTGCCCAATTTAATTTTTTTGTCTAGTAAAGTAATAATATATACATTTATTATTTATTTTAGGTATTTTTTGGTTAATTATGTATTTATAAAAGAGTTTATTATAGAGAGGGTAAAGGACAATATAATAACCAATTATAGGGCTATTAGGTGTATAAGTAGGGATATAATTTTAATATTTGATAATTTTTTTTGTTATGTATTGTTAGGGGTAGTTTTATTATTTGTACTAATTAGTGTAGTTAAGATTTGTTATTATTGTGAAGGGCCATTACGGGTATTTAAGTTTAAGTATGCTTAGTTCATTACGAAAAAATCATCCTATTTTAAAAATTATTAGGGGGTCTGTTGTTGATTTACCTTCACCTATTAATTTATCTATTTGATGGAATTTTGGATCTCTTTTGGGGTTATGTTTAGTAGTTCAAATTATTAGTGGGTTGTTTCTAGCTATACATTATACATCTTGTGTTGAAATGGCTTTTGATTCTGTAGTACATATTATACGTGATGTAAATTATGGTTGAGTTTTACGTTATGTGCATGCTAATGGAGCTTCTTTTTTTTTTGTTTGTTTATATTTTCATGTTGCTCGTGGAATTTATTATAAATCTTATATAATAATTGAGACTTGAAATATTGGTATTATTTTGTTATTTTTAGTAATAGGAACTGCTTTTGTTGGATATGTTTTACCTTGAGGTCAAATGTCTTTTTGAGGAGCTACAGTTATTACTAATTTAGTATCTGCTATTCCTTATATTGGAGAAATGGTGGTTTATTGAATTTGGGGGGGATTTTCTGTAGATAATGCTACTCTTAGTCGTTTTTTTTGTTTTCATTTCTTGTTACCATTTTTGTTGGTGGGTTTAGTAATTTTACATTTAATTTTTTTACATCAGTCTGGGAGTAATAATCCTTTGGGGGTTAATAGGGATTTAAATAAAATCCCATTTCATCAATATTATAGTTATAAAGATTTATTTGGGTTTTTTGTATTATTATTATTATTAGTTGAGGTTAGTTTACTTTATCCTAATTTTTTAGGTGATTCCGAAAATTTTATTCCTGCTAACCCTTTAGTTACTCCTTTACATATTAAACCTGAGTGATATTTTTTGTTTGCTTATGCAATTTTGCGTTCTATTCCTAGTAAATTGGGTGGGGTTGTAAGACTTGTAATATCTATTTCTATTTTATTTTTTTTACCATTTTTACATGTTAAAGGTTGTAGGGGTTGTATTTATAATATATTTATACAGATTAATTTTTGGTTGATGGTGGGGTGTTTTTTTTTATTAACTTGAATTGGTGGTTGTCCGGTAGAGTTTCCTTATGAGCTTATTGGTCAAGTACTAAGATTTATATGATTTAGGGTTTTTTTATTACGACCTTTAATGGATTTTTTATGAATAAAAATTTTAGATTACTAAGTTTATATTTGGTTAGTAGAAAATTTTGAAAATTTTCTTAAAGTGTTCGATTCACTTGTAGGCTTAATCTTAAAGAAATAATTCTGTTTTTGATTTACAAGATCAATGTTTTAATTTAAACTATTAAGACTAAATAATTATGACTATAAATAGTGAATTATTATTGGGTTTATATATTTATATAGTAGGTATTATTATTTTAATAATACAGTGAAAACACATTTTGAATATTTTATTAAGTTTTGAAATTTTAATATTGGGGTTGATTTTTTCTTTTTTATTAACCTATGGTTTATACAATAGTGAATATTATGTAGTGATAATTATTATTGTGTTTGGGGTCTGTGAGGCTAGATTAGGTTTGTCATTATTAGTTAGCTTAATTCGTTCTCATGGTAATGATTACGTTAGCTCACTAAAATTGTATAAATTATAAGTTTATTATTTAGGTTAATTGGTATATTAGTTCTTAATAATTTTATAATTTGAGAAATTCGTTATTGATTTTTAATAATTATTAGATTTATATCTTTAAAGTTTTTAGATTTAGAGGTTTGAGGTAATAGCTGTATAACATGATTATATTGTGATAATATGAGAGGTATTTTGGTGGTTTTGACCTTATGAATTAGAGGGTTAATATATTTAGCAAGTAACTATTCTGTAAAGTTTATATTAAATAAAGTTAAAGAATTTTCGTTGATTGTATTATTGTTATGTTTAGTAATTGTTATATTTTTTATAAGCTCGAATGTTTTTATGTTTTATATTTTTTTTGAGGTGTCATTATTACCAACTTTAATATTAGTTATTGGTTGGGGTTATCAACCTGAGCGGTTACAAGCTGGCTTGTATATAATGTTATATACGGTGAGAATATCATTACCTTTATTAATTGGTTTAATTAGATTAAGTAGTATATATAATTGTTATAATATGGTTTTGGTTTCTTATTTAAATTGTTTGGGTTTGTTATATAATGTTAATATTTTATGATTTTTGAGTATGTTGATAGCGTTTTTGGTTAAATTACCAATATTTATAGTACATTTGTGATTACCTAAAGCACATGTGGAAGCACCTATTGCGGGTTCTATGATTTTGGCTGGAGTTTTGTTGAAGTTGGGGGGTTATGGTATTATTCGTATATTAAGAGTTTATTTTTTAAATGAGGTATATTTTAGTAAGATTTTTATTGTGGTATCTCTATGAGGAGGTTTAATAACTGCTATTATTTGTGTTGGTCAAAGGGATATTAAGTCATTGATTGCTTATTCTTCGGTTGGTCATATAGGTTTAATATTAGCGGGTGCTATAAGTAAATTTATATGAGGATGAGAAGGTGCTATATTGATGATAATTTCACACGGGTTTTGTTCATCAGGTTTATTTTGTTTAGCTAATTTATTGTACGAAAAAGTAAAAAGTCGTAGGTTATTCCTTTATAGGGGTATAATTAATATTAACTCTGTAATATGTCTATGATGATTTTTATTTTGTATTGCTAATATAGGAGCACCTCCTTTTATTAATCTTATTAGTGAAATTATATTATTTTGTTCAATATATTTATATAGTAATTGGTTAATTATTATTATTTTGTTAAGGGTATTTATGGGGGGCTTATATAATTTAATTATATTTATTAATGTTCAGCATGGTAATATTATAAGTTTTATTAATTGTAATTTTAGAAATTTTTGTAGTGAATATTTATTATTATTTCTTCATTTTTATCCTATATTGTTGTTTATTTTTAATATTAGATATTTAAGTAATATTCTTATAATTTAGTAAAGTTAGTTTAAATTAAAAATGATAAATTGTGGTTTTATAGATAAATCTTGATTTACTTTATTATGTATAAATTAATAGGAATTGAGCTGTGCTTTAGGGTTTTACTATTTAGTTGATTTAGATATATAATGGTGTTATTGATTTTTTTTAATTTAAATAATATTAGTTTATTATTTAATTGGGAGGTAATAAGTTGTATGAGAAGTTCATTAGAATTTGATTTAGTGATGGATTGAATAAGTTGTAGATTCAGTGGTTTAGTATGTTTTATTTCTGGTTGTGTTATAATTTTTAGTAAGTCATATATGATAGGAGATAAATATTCCTATCGTTTTAGGTTAATAGTTATATTATTTGTATTATCAATAAATCTATTAATTTTTATTCCTAATTTAGTTGCTGTATTATTAGGCTGAGATGGTTTAGGGTTGGTATCTTTTTGTCTTGTTATTTATTATCAAAATAATAAATCTCTTGCGGCTGGAATACTTACTGTTTTAATAAACCGGGTAGGGGATTGTTTTATTTTAGTAGCTATCTCAATAATAGTTGTGTTAGGACATTGAAATATACTATGTTTATGGGATTTTTATAATTTTATAACTGTTAATTTGTTTATTATGGTTGCTGGTATAACTAAAAGAGCACAAATCCCTTTTAGGAGATGGCTGCCTGCTGCTATAGCAGCACCTACACCTGTTTCTGCTTTGGTTCATTCATCTACATTAGTTACTGCTGGAGTTTTTTTGTTTATTCGTTTTTTTGATTATTTAAGAAGTTATTATTGGTTTAGGTATATTATGATATATTTATCTATTATAACTACAATTATATCTGGGGTATGTGCTTTATATGAGTATGACATAAAGAAGATTATTGCATTATCTACTTTAAGTCAATTAGGAGTAATAATAATATCATTGAGGTTAGGTATGCCTATATTGGCTTTATTTCATTTATATACACATGCAATATTTAAAGCATTACTGTTTATTTGTGGTGGTAATATTATTCATTCATTTGAAGGTAAACAAGACATACGTCAAATTAAGAATGTTTTTAATTTAATACCTATTACTAGAATATTTTTGATTATCTCTAAGATAGCTCTATGTGGGTTACCTTTTCTTGCTGGGTTTTATTCTAAAGATTTAATTATTGAACAATTAATTGTAGGTAATATAAATATTATGATATTTATGTTAGGTATTTTCGGTGTTTGTTTAACTGTAATATACTCAATTCGATTTTGTTTTTTTATTGTTTGGAGAAATTATAATTTAAATACCTATGTAAACACAAGGGATAATGATTTAATGGTTATTATTTCTATGAGATTACTTGGTTTAGGTGCATTATGAGGGGGTTTTATCTTTCAAAGATTGTTTTGTTTATTTGAGCATGTGTATATAATACCTCATTTTATAAAGTTATATATTCCTTTATTAATTATTAGTAGGATGATTATTTCTTTTGGTTTATGAGATAAGGGAAATATATATTTAAGTAAGAGTATTATTAAATATATAAATAGGAATATATGATTTTTATCAAATTTTATTTGTTTTTATATAATTAAGAGTATGATAGTGATTTCTAATAGGGGATTAAAGGTTATTGACATAGGCTGATTGGAGATTTTAGGAGGTCAAGGTTTATTTAAACTAAATAAATTGATGTTTAATTGTTTAGAACATTGAATAGGGTTAATAATTAGTTGTTATATAATCTTGTTTGTAATAATATGCTTAATATTTTATATTAATATCTAATATATAAAATATCAAAAAGTACTATAATATAGTAATTTTAAATTGACAATTTAATGTTATGTTTATAACTAACTTTTTATATAATTATTTTATTCAATTTAATGATCCTTGATTTCATTCATGAAATAGGCCTATTAGTAAGATAATTAGGAATATTATTGAGCTGGTTAAAGGTCAATGTGTATTAGAGCTTATAATGTTTATTGTTAAAGGTAATAAAAGAATAATTTCAACATCAAAAATTAAGAAAATAACAGCTAATAGGAAAAATCGTATTGAAAATGGGGATCGTGTACAGATAGATGGATCAAAACCACATTCAAATGGTGAATTTTTTTCTCGATCTTTGTAGGAGCGTTTGTAGATTGTTATTCCTACTATAAGTAGGAGGAGGTTTATTAAAAGTAAAATAGACATATAAAATAGAGTTATTAACATAGGTACAGAAGATTAGATCTTATAATTTATAACATCAATATAATCCGTTCAGTCCGGCGCAGTACCAAAAGGCCAACGAAGTAAGTGAAATTACAATTATTTAATTAACAGTTAAATGCCTCTAGTTTGGCTTTTCGTTGTTATATTATTATTATATTTAATTATATTATTTTCAGTTTTATTAAGTAAAATATGGTAAAAATTGCGTTTTTTAGTTGTTATTAGTTTTAGCTGTTTTTGCAAAATTTACTTTGATAAAAGTGTAAAATAAAATCGAGCAATGGAGGGTCCTTTTTTTTTTTGGAATTTTTAATAATATTATAATCAGGGAGTGTATATATATAAATTTAAATACGATTATTATAAAAAATAAATAAAAATTTCTACTTAATTATATAAATGTCTTCTAAAGGGCAAATTATTGTATATTTTAATGATTAAATTTAATTTTATTGATTTGTAAAGAGATTTATACTCATTTGTTGATATTATTTCGAGTATTTTGATGTAGGGTGTATCTCTGTATATTTAAATATCATTACATAAGCTCAAGGGATGTTTGAAAGTATAGTATATACACGGCGCAAGAAAGAAAGGGAATATAAAAATGGGAATCTTCGAGGTATGTCTAATAGACTTGTATAAATTTAATAATGTTTATTATATACATACACTTGTTGTAAAAACTCTTATAAGTATATATATATGTATGTATTTTGTTAGTATAATTAGTATATTTGTTTTCCAAACAAAAGGTTTAAATTTATTGTAAACAAAATATTAGTTATACAATGCGGTGTATGGGCATATAAATTTTTGAAGTTTAAGGTGAAGGTCAAACTTCTTTTGTAATATGAGGTGGTCGAATGATAAGTCGGTAGATTGTAAATCTATGAATGAGCATAGCTTTCTCATGGCTCTGTAGTTTAAATTGTAAAAATGTTAAGTTGCAAACTTAAAGTTATAATGTTTATTGGAGCTTAGATGATTAGTATATTATATTAAGTAATTAATGTTTAATTAAATTTATGATGTAATCATGTACTATGAAGAGTATTTAAATTTGGCTTTGGTTTTTATATAAGTTGTTATTAAGTTTATACATGCTAGGTTTTTATTAATGTCGTATTGTCTTTATTATTATTAGTCTTGTTGTTTAATATAATTATGATTAGTAATATTTATTGTTAGTATTTTATTAAAATAATAATTATAGATTACGCAGTATTTATTATTATACAATGAATGAAAGTTCGATATAGCTATTATAAGTAATGGATGGATAATTTTGTGCCAGCATTCGCGGTTATACATATATCTTTAATTTATATAGTTATAATATAAAAAAAAGTGAAAATTTAATGTTGTAATATTAGAAAAATTGAGAGTAATGGTTGTAGGTAAAATTTGAAGTTGTTACTATTAATTATGGTTTTCTATTATTTAAGCTTTGAAAATAAGGTTATATAAAAACTAGGATTAGATACCCTATTATTCTTTATTTTAAATTTTTTTTTATTTAAGTAGTGTAAATATTCTTTTAGGAGATAATATTTGAAACTTAAAAAGCTTGGCGGTGCTATATACCCATTTAGGGGAGCTTGTTTATTAATTTGATATTCCTCAATTAACTCTTACTTTTTTTTGAATAATTTAACAGTTTGTATATTGCTGTCGTCAGTTTATTTCGTGAGAATCATTAAAAAACGTAGAAGTAAAGTTGCTAATATGTCAAGTCAAAATGCAGCTGATAAAAAAGGTGAATAAAAATGAGCTACAATTTATAATTTTTAATTGGATAAAATAATGTAATATATTTTTGAAACTGGACTTAATAGTAATGTAGGTAATTAATATGTTTACATGAATTAGGTTTTATAGCGCGTACATATCGCCCGTCGCTCTTGTTGGTAAAATAAGATAAGTCGTAACATAGTAGGGGTAGTGGAAACTGTTCCTGGTTAATAGTCAAAACTTAACATAAATAATGTATCTCACTTACATTGAGAAGATGATTAGAATTTAGGTAATCAGTTTTGAAAATATAAATAATATTGTTTTAGTTAATTAAAATTGTTTTGAAATAAATTGTTATAATTATAAAGTATTAATAGTAAAGAAATATTGATTAATTAGGTACTGTGAGGGATTAAAGTGTAATATTATTTAATAGTAGAGTTATGTGTTCGTACCTTTTGTATAATGGGTTGATGATAGGTTTTACTATATAGGAAAGTCTCGAATGTAAAAAGATTTACTTAATAAATTAATGTTAACGTAGTAAAGTTATATTTTTATTATTAGGTGGTAATGAAATGTTTTTCGTTTTTTATGATAGCTAGTTTATAAGTGTAGTATATTTTAGTATTGTAGTATTAATATTGATGTGTAGATTAGTTTAATACTGTCTATTTTATAAGGGATAAGCTTTATAAAATTAATAGAATTATGTTGTATATATATTTTATGTTTTTAAGTAGGATTAAAATTGTTTTTCTTATAAATATTAATATAAATTATTATTTTATAATTATTCATGCAGTATCTTATAAATGTTTAGTAATTATTTATAAATAAATATAATGTTAATATGAGTATTTGAAAATGATTAAATATTATAGTTTATTTAAATTGTATATATTTAAAATTATTGTTTTTAGTGAAGTAAAATAAAGGAATTCGGCAAATATAAATCTCGCCTGTTTATCAAAAACATGTCTCTTTGTGTTTATTAAATAAAGAGTTGAGCCTGCTCAGTGATATAAATTTAACAGCTGCGGTATTTTAACTGTACTAAGGTAGCATAATAATTTGCCTTATAAATTGAGGCTAGAATGAATGGTTTGACGAAGGTTTACCTGTCTCTATTTTATTTATTAGAAGTTAATTTTTTAGTGAGAAAGCTAAAATATTTTTAAGGGACGAGAAGACCCTATTGAGCTTGAATTTAATTGTATTATTTTATAATATTTTAATAAATTTTAATTGGGGTGATTAAGGAATAAAAAATTTTATATATTGTATAGTAACTTCCTTAATATGATTGTACTGTTAGGTTAAGTAACCAATAATATTGCTTATAATAGAGTTACCATAGGGATAACAGCGTAATTTATTTAGAGAGTTCTTATTAAAAAATGAGATTGCGACCTCGATGTTGGATTAAAGTAACCTTAAGGTGCAGAAGCTTTATATGGTAAATCTGTTCGATTTTTAAAACTTTACATGATCTGAGTTCAGACCGGTGTGAGCCAGGTTGGTTTCTATCTTTTAAAATATGAAGATTTTTTTTTTAGTACGAAAGGACCAAAAAAATTAATTTAATTATTTGATATAAAGTTGACAGATGATATGTGAATAATTTAGGGTTATTTAATAAGAATTATAATAATTCTTACTTTATACTAAGGTGGCAGATCAGTGCATAAGATTTAAGTTCTTATTAGGGAATGGTATATTTATTCTTCTTAGTAATGATTATTGAGTTATTATCTGGTGTTATTTCATTTATTTGTGCGTTGGTTGCCGTTGCTTTTTTTACTTTATTAGAACGGAAAGGTTTAGGTTATTTCCAAATTCGTAAGGGTCCAAATAAAGTAGGGTTAATAGGGTTACCCCAACCAATAGCTGATGCAGTAAAATTATTTAGTAAGGAGTTAATTAAGCCTACATTAACTAATATTTTACCTTTTTTAGTTTGTCCATTTATGAGTTTATTTTTGAGTCTTTTTTTATGATTATTGTATAATAACTATTTTGTATGTAGGATAGGTGGATTAAGTATATTATTATTTTTATGTATTTCTAGTTTAAGTGTCTATAGGGTAATAGGAGCTGGTTGATTTTCTAATTCTAAGTATGCTTTATTAGGGTCTGTTCGAGCTGTAGCACAGAGCATTTCTTATGAGGTTAGTATATCTTTAATTTTAATAAGTTGTTTAATCATGGTAGGTAGAATAAGTTTGAGGGTTATTATGAGCTATCAATTATATATTTGGGTTGTTTTTATTAATTTTTTTATAATAATTATATGGTTTGTTTCTTGTGTAGCTGAAACACATCGGGCTCCTTTTGATTTTGCTGAAGGTGAATCAGAGTTAGTGTCTGGATTTAATATTGAGTATGGAGGTGTTGGTTTTGCTGTATTGTTTATAGCTGAGTATAGGAGTATCTTATTTATGAGGGTGTTGGTTGTTAGTTTGTTCTTTGGTGGATTATTATATACAGGGTTTTGTGGTTTATTATTTTATTTAATAATTGGTTTTGTATCTTTTTTATTTATTTGAGTTCGAGCAAGTTATCCACGTTATCGATATGATTTATTAATATATTTAATTTGAAAAAATTATTTGCCTAGAGTATTGGGTATTTTGATATTTTTAGTAATATTAGTTTATAATTTAAATATATAATAACTATTCAAATAGCTTAAATAGAGTATAATATTGAAGATATTAGGGTGGTTTATAACCTTTGGATAGTTATAATTATAGTCATATAAGAATATCTATTGATGATCATCAGTATATAATGTAATTAGTAAAGAAAAGATGTAACCTTGAATAATGCTAATACCAATTTCGAAAATGAAATAACCTATTTGAATTAATAAAATAAATATTGAGATTATATAGTTATTTAGTAGAATAAGGGTTGTTAAATAATCTCCAATTAATGTTAGAATAATATGACCTGCACTGATATTAGCAGCCAGTCGAATAGATAGTGTAATAGGTCGTACTATAATTCTTAATGTTTCAATAATAGGTAAAAATGGAATTAAAAAAGTTGGAGTAGCCAAAGGTAATATAAATGCTACACTCGAATAGGCATTTTTTATATAAGAAGAAATAATTAAAGATAATCATAATGGTAGAGCTAGAGTGAAAGTTATTGCCAGGTGACTTGTAGTACTAAAAACATAGGGTATTAAACCTAGTAGATTGAAATTAATAATTGTGATAAATAATGAAGATACAATAAGGGTAAATCCTCCTAGGTTTGCTCTAAATGATCGGGTGGCTTGAATATTAATAATCTGTTTAGGTAAATTGATTATATTAGAAATATTTGATGAATTAATCCAGAAAGATGTATTAATAAAGATTAAAGATCATAGAGATAATAATCATGTTATAATATGGGCTGAAAATATAGTTGAGTTATGGTCATCAAAAGAAGAAAAAATATCTACTAGCATAAAATCATTTATAATTAATATTAGTTAGTTTTTTAGTAGTTTTGTTGAACTTATAATTATTTATAGTATTTCATCATATGATGGATGAATTAATTATTAAAATAAGTCAGAATATAATAAATAGGAATAATCAGTTAATTGGAGATAATTGAGGCATTTTAAAGTATTAAATTTGATAATAATAAATATTTTGTTTATAAACTAACTTTTGTATATATATATTAATTGATTATTATATTTAGTCATTTAATAAAGTATTTCATGTTTACGATTTCTAAAGTAATAGGTATAAATGAGTGATTAGCTCCACAGATTTCTGAGCATTGTCCATAATATAAACCTGGTTTTGTAGGGTATAATATTAATTGATTTAGTCGTCCTGGAATGGCGTCAACTTTAACACCTAGAGATGGTACAGTTCATGAATGAATAACATCAGTAGAGGATACAATTACACGGGTATTAGTTTTTATAGGTAAAATTAAATGGTGATCAGTCTCTAATAATCGGAAGTCTCCTAAATTAATTTCATTTGTTGGGATTATATATGAGTCAAATTCAATATTTATGAAGTCTGAATATTCATAGCTTCAATATCATTGGTGTCCTATAGTTTTGATAGTTATTAGTGGGTTGTTTGTTTCATCAAGAAGGTATAATAATCGTAGTGATGGGAGAGCTAGAAAAAGAAGAATTATTGCTGGGGCAATTGTTCAAATTGTTTCAATTTTTTGTCTTTCTGTAATATTGAGACATGAAAAATTATTTATGATCAATATTAAGGATATATATATGACTATAGTAATAATTATAATAATAGCAAATATAGCATGATCATGAAAGAAAATAATTTGTTCTATTAATGGTGAAGAGGCGTCTTGAAATCCTAGTTGTCCTCAGTAGGTCATAATTAAATATAAATGGCACCGGTTTCTGGTGAATTGTGGAAGTCTGTAGGTAGTCGGTTATCTCATTCTAGTGATGTTGTTAAATGATTTGATCAAATAATTGTTCGTTGGGAAATTAATCTTTCTCATACAATAAAAATAAAAAATAAGACTCTGGTTAAGGAAATTATAGATCCTATAGAGGAAATTATATTTCATTTAGTGTAACAGTCTGGGTAATCTGAATATCGTCGAGGTATACCTGCTAAACCTAAAAAGTGTTGAGGGAAGAATGTTAAATTTACTCCAACAAATATAAGAATAAAGTGTGCTTTTGTTCATTGTTGATTTAAAGTTAGGCCTACAATTAATGGATATCAATGGTTAAAGCCCCCAAATAAAGCAAATACGGCTCCTATAGATAATACATAATGGAAATGGGCTACTACATAGTAGGTATCGTGGAGTATAATATCTAAAGAAGAATTTGATAAGATGATTCCTGTTAGTCCTCCTACTGTGAATAAAAAAATAAAACCTAATGCTCAAAGTATTGGGGTATTATACTTAATAGGTGAACCATAAATTGTAGCTAATCAACTAAATACTTTGATTCCTGTAGGAATAGCAATAATTATAGTTGCTGATGTAAAATAAGCTCGTGTATCAACATCTATACCTACTGTAAATATATGATGAGCTCATACAATGAAGCCTAATAATCCAATTGATAATATTGCATAAATTATTCCTAATGAGCCGAATGTCTCTTTTTTAAATGAATGATGTGATACAATATGTGAAATAATACCAAATGCTGGTAAAATTAGAATATATACTTCAGGGTGCCCGAAAAATCAAAATAAATGTTGGTATAAAATAGGGTCTCCACCACCTCTTGGATCAAAGAAGGTGGTATTGAAGTTTCGGTCTGTTAATAGTATTGTAATAGCCCCTGCTAATACAGGTAAAGATAGAAGTAATAGGATGGCAGTAATAAACACAGATCATGCAAATAATGGTAATCGTTCTATTTGTAGACCTTCTCATCGTATATTTAAAATTGTTGTAATGAAGTTAATAGCACCTAGAATTGATGAAACACCTGCTAGATGTAATGAAAAAATGGCTAGATCTACTGAAGGTCCTGCATGTGAAAGATTACTAGATAAAGGAGGATAAACAGTTCATCCTGTACCGGCCCCTCTTTCTACTGCAGAAGATGAGAGTAATAATGTTAATGAAGGAGGTAAAAGTCAAAAACTTATATTATTTATTCGTGGAAATGCTATATCTGGTGCACCTAATATTAATGGTACTAATCAGTTCCCAAACCCTCCAATTATAATTGGTATAACTAAGAAGAAAATTATAATAAAACCGTGTGCTGTTACTATAACGTTATAGAGTTGATCATCATTTAGTAGAGTTCCTGGTTTGCCTAACTCTCTTCGGATTATTAATCTTAATGATGTACCTAGTAAGCCGGATCAAATACCAAAAATAAAATATAAAGTACCAATATCTTTGTGATTAGTGGAGAATAGTCATCGCATATTTAATAGTAATATTTAATATAAAATAGAAGATAAAGATACTAAATGTGTTTAATATAATGATTGGATTATAAGGTTTTATATTTATATAATTATTAAATAATAAATAAGATTTAATGGTAATTATTAGAGTTATATTTAGATAGAAAAATAATCTAATTAAGGTGCCTATAAATAATACTAGTGTTATAATAATGAAGTTTATTTGTATTAATGAAATTAGGATTAAAAGTTTAGATAAAAACCCTAATAATGGGGGTATGCCTGCTAGAGACAGAATTAATGAGGGTATGATTAATTTATTAATTTTGTTTTTGTGAGTAAGGGTATATAAATAATTGTTGGTATATATATTTAAGAAATTTAGTAAGGGGATAGAGATAATAATATAATTGATAAAGTAAATAAATGTTAAAGTTCTATTAATTATAATTATTGATAGTATTCAACCTAAATGAGAAATTGATGAATATGTAATGATTAGTTGTATATTAGTTTGATTTAAAATTATAATTCTACCTAATAAAGTAGATAGTAATGAGATTATAATTAATAGTTGCATATTACCAACTAGTGTTAATATAAAGAGTGGGGCAAGTTTTTGTCAGGTTAGAATTAAAAATAAAGTTAGTCATGCTATTTGTTTAGTTATATTAGGCAATCAGAAGTGTAGAGGTGCCCCTCCTAATTTTAGAATTAAAGACAGTAGGATTATTGCTGATAAAAGTTTATTATTAAATATAGAATATCAAGATATATTATAGTTATATAATATAAGGGAAGCTATAATTAACACTCTAGATCTTAATCTTTGGATAATGAAATATTTTATAGAAGCTTCAGCTTCTAAGGATTTACCTTTAATATTTATTAGAGGTAAGAATCCTATTAAATTTAACTCTAAACCTATTCATATTGTAAGTCAGTGTGGTGAGGATAAGGTTATTATAGTACCTATAAATATAATTATGATAAATAGAAAATTAGACGGGAAAAACTTATTATTCATAAAAGGTAGAACAATATGAGTTGCTCAAAATAAAGTTAGCAGCTTTATTTTAATCCTATTACCTTTAATATAGTATTACAAGGATGTAATTACATCTAGGTATGAGTCGAAATCATATATGATTATATCAATTCTTGTAAGGAATTAAAGATAATGATCTTTCTTTATGATTGCAAATCATATTTTCTAAATATAAAATATAATACCATTAAGGATTAAAACATAATCATGTTCTAGATTAAAAATCTAGTGCTTAAAGTTCGGCCACTTAATAATTAATATTATTTATGACCCTCATCAATAGATACAGGTATAAAGAAATAGTCAGACAACGTCAACGAAGTGTCAATATCATGCGGCAGCTTCAAAGCCGAAGTGATGATTAATTGAGAAATGATAATAAATAATACGAATTAAACAGACTATGAGAAATAATGTTCCAATAATTACGTGTAATCCATGAAATCCTGTAGCTACAAAGAAAGTTGAGCCATAAACACTATCTGAGATAGAAAAGCTAGTTTCTATATATTCTTGTGCTTGTAACACTGTAAAGTAAGCACCGAGAATGATAGTCAAGAATATTGAATGAATTGATTCTTTATGATTTCCTATTAATAATGAGTGATGAGCTCATGTAACTGTTACACCTGAGGCTAAAAGAATAGCGGTATTAAGTAATGGAACTTGGAAGGGGTTAAGAGGATATACATAAATTGGTGGCCATGAAGCCCCAATTTCTGTATTTGGGGCAAGGCTACTATGAAAATAAGCTCAGAAAAAAGCGAAGAAAAAACAAACTTCTGAGGTAATAAATAGGATTATACCTATACGTATACCTATAGAGACTTTTATAGTATGAAATCCTTGGAAAGTTCTTTCTCGAATAATGTCTCGTCATCATTGTAATATGGTTATTAAAATTAATAAAATTCCTAGTATTAGTGTTAAAGTCTTTTGGTGATGAAATCATGATGTTAAACCTATTGTTAAAAATATTGCTCCTAAAGATCCGGTTAATGGTCATGGACTAAACTCTACTAAATGAAAAGGTACTCGAGTCAT